CCGAACCAATCATTAGTTCCCACCCCCGGGGTGAGTGGAATCCGATACATAAATCAGTTAATAAAAGAATAGAAAAAGCCTTTATTGTGTCGCTTAAGTTATAGAGGAATTCCTGAACCCAAGAATTCAGAATGACAAGTTCTTCATTACCCAGAATAGAATAACCACTTAGAATAGCAAAACAGATTATATTTGTCGAGAAATCCAAAATGATATGGATATGATCTTCGTTGTGCATTTTGACCAATTGCATCGTCTCTTTGTGGATTCCTATACGAAGCTTTTGTATCTGTGTCTCCGGGTACTCTTTTATCATTTCATCCAACAGGAATAGTTGTTCTAATTCTATGAATCTTTCTAGAACGTTCTTTTCTTGAATATCATTCAAAAAAGTTTCGGATTGTCCGGTATTCCACCAATTAGTAACCCAAGGTTCCAGACTTTTATTAAATGAGAGAGAGATCCACCAGGGCAAAAAGACTATAGATGCAAGATACGGGAGGGGAGTCAATGCTTTCTTTTTTGACACTTTTCATCTGTGAATTGTTAATGAACCCGCTTCATTCGCCGACTCTATCTGATCCGATATTTCTATGAAGCATGAGTTCTATAACAAGGTATGGAACCTATGGATCTATTCCTTTTTTTTTTTGAATTGTTTAGTCCTTGGATCTAGAAAGAATATAGAAATAGAAATAGAATAAGGGCCCGTTTCGAATGAAGAAATAATCAAATACTTTTCCCAGATATCTCAGTTGGTCAAATTCGAACCAATTCTATCTTCATTTGTTCTTTCGATGAATGCCCAAAAGAACCGCTTGAAATAATGAATATTATTTTGATTTCGAGACGAAAGAACTCCCCTCAATTATTTGTTCGAAATTTTCACTGGCTACCCACGACCCAGGAATAATTGAGGGGATATTTCTGAAAAATATTAATGATGAAATCCGAAATAGGTGACAAAACGAGAGAGAAATTGGATAGTTATGAGAGATCTAAACGTTTGGTTATCCAGGAGCTAAAGAAAGGATCAAAAAAGAAACATCGATTGACAAAAGAAAGATAATTAACGAGATATGATACATCTGTATCTAATGTATTAATCCAAAGTATTGGCCCTAAAAAGAGAAATTATGTATTCCGAAATGCTCTGATATGTGTGATGAATACATACTTATTAGACTTGTTACTAGTAGAATTGAGTTCTATATGCAGAAAAAGGAGTTTTGGTCGATCAAAATTGCTTCTTAATTATGGTTGTTCCGTATACGTCCGCCTGCTTTATTTTATGGGCCACAGAAGGATTACCAACGGAACGGGGGAAATAGAATCTAACATGTTTTGCTCGAATGAACGTTCCGAAGAAGCTTCAGTTATATTTAAAAGGGGGTTCCTGGGTCCCTTCCCTCATGCTGAGAAAGCATTAATTCCCTTCATTTCAAAATACTTCAATTGGCACGCGCAAGAAATAGGCCAATTCAGCAGCTTTTTGTTCAATTTCTCGTGGAGTAAAATTTTCGTCAGTACGGGTCAAGGGAATGGCGCCCTGGCCTCTGATTTCCATATAAAGGACACGTCGAGGATAAAGACCCTCTTTAACTTCCATTCTGATCGATTGAATCTCTCTCATAAGGAATCGAAGGAAGATGCGACGATTTATTCCAGGAAATCCCCAACGAAAAATACACACTATTCCTTCTTTTCTATCGAATCGATCATAACCGCTACCTACATTCCACGAAATTGTGCACCACAAATAGGAACTAATGAACAGACCTGCGATCCCATAGAAAGACATCACGATTCCTTGGGGAAAAAAAATGATTTGCTGAGACGGGAATAAAGATATCAGATTCCTACCAAGATAACTGGAAGTTCCAACCAATAGGAATCCTAGTGAACCTAAAAAAAGGATACAGGCCCAGCAGAAATTACTTGTTTTTCGAGATCCCGTTATAAGTTCTATCCATATACGTTCTGATCGATAGTTCATACTAGATCCAGTTGCATCCTATTGGAATTGAGAGAAGAGAATAAGCCAAATGAATTTGATTTTACTTTTTTTATTTTGCTCCCGAAGTAACTCTCATCAACTAGCACTATTATGACGCGAACTATTAGGAGTAATTCATCAAATTGGTTAGATATAAAATAATAACATCCCCTTCGTATAATACCACCACTATGTATATCTACATAATATAGATACGTTAACTTTCTATTTCAGATATCCGCTCTGATCCATTTTAAAACAGCTATCCCCCCATATACATGCATTTATCCATATATAATGTATCCGCATGTATAATCACTTTTTTATTTGTGCCCGGAGGGAGCCACATGTCGTATCATATTCCACTAAATGGATATCCCTATTATGATCCAAGTCCAAGTGTTGAAATAAATTGATGAAATTTTGTCCTATCAGGTCTAAACAATCTTGTTTTTTTGAACATGAAGAGATAAAGAAGCCATTGCAATTGCTGGAAACACTAAGCCCACTAAAGGCACAAAAATAGAGGGTAAATTGAAATCTGTCATAGAATGGGTGCCTCGATTTAATATTTGTACCTGTTATAAAGATATTTTATCTTATGATAAGTATATCTATTATAAGTATTATTAAGTATATAATAAGTGCAAGGAATGTAGAGCTAAATAAGTGTATCTATTCACCTTTCTACAAGAAATAGATGGATGATAATCCGCTTTATTATTCTTGTTCTACCGCCCTTATCTTCTAATAAAGAGTTTCTTACGAGTTTCCTAAGGATTTGTTAGAATCCGATCCAACAGGAATTCATAGTCAAAAGTGTAGGTCCTCGGGAGATATAAAAATATGCAACACTTCCCTTATAGATTTGACTTATTCTATATATATTAATACGATATATATTAATATGAAAGAAGGGAACATGAAATTCTTTTGATTTTTTTTCCCAATTCCATTCCGCGGAAGGAAGAATTCACTCTTTTCCTCCTGATAGGGGGTTCCTGATTACTAATCATGAATAGGGGTAGGATAAAAAATCTGCATCAAAAAAAGTAATTATCCGAAACTTCCTATAGAACTTATGTTACCAAAGAAAACTCCACTCTTCTTATTTTGACTTTGATTCCGATGAACTAAAGTTCGCTACAAATAACTGAGCCTAGCGCTCTACTTGAATTTTGATTCAAGGGAAAGAAACCGTGTAGCTGAAATAATTCACTCAGAACACCTTTTAAAGGATTACGTGGTACGATTGGATCAAATAAGCCCTTATGGAATAAATACTCAGCTGCTTGTGAACCGTCAGGTACTGTCTTATTCAATGTTTGTTCAATTACTCTTTTCCCCGCAAATGCAATGTAGGCATTGGGTTCAGCAATAATAATATCTCCCAACATACCAAAACTGGCCGTTACTCCGCCGGTTGTAGGAGATGTAAGGATTGATACATAGAATAACTTTTTATTGAATTGATAATCATATAAAGCGGAAGATATTTTAGCCATTTGCATCAAACTCAAACTTCCTTCTTGCATGCGTGCTCCTCCAGAAGCACACACCATAATAACAGGTAGAGATCTATTAGCAGCATATTCGATCAACCGGGTGATTTTCTCGCCTACTACGGATCCCATACTACCCCCCATGAACTGAAAATCCATAACCCCAATGGCTATGGGAATCCCATTTAGTTGACCTATGCCTGTTTGAACAGCCTCAGTTAAACCTGTCTTTCTTTGATACGAATTGATACGATCTCTATAAGGTTCCTCTTCCGAGTGAAATTCAATGGGGTCAATAGAGACCATGTCTTCGTCCATAGGATCCCAAGTGCCCGAATCAACCGAAAGTTCGATTCTATCTGAACTACCCATTTTCAAATGATATCCACATTGTTCACAAATATTCATTTTTGACCTAAAAAATTTCTTATAATTTAATCCATAACAATTTTCGCATTGAACCCATAAATGTCTGTATTTTTTATTTCCATCGAAATCATTAGATCTTCCTCTTATATTGAAATCACTGCCATTACCGCCAGTTCTTATACTAGAACTCCCCCTGTCACTATCACTTACACTTTCACCACTACAAATGTAACTATAAATATAACTGTAAATGTGATTGTCGCTACCACTCGAAATGTACTTATCAATACTGATTTCAGAACGAAGATAACTATCAATGCAACTATTAATGTGATTATTCCAACTATACGTAGTATCATACATATAATGATCATAGTAGCGATTGTCACTCTTAGACCCGCTATTCAGATAACTAGAAAAAGCAGTTTCTAGTTCACTCAGAAAAGAACTATCATTGTCAATCTCAAAAACCCGATTTTCAATATCAAAATATACGGAATAACTGTTACCATTACTATCCCTAACTAAAAAAGTGTCATCAGAGATGAAACTCCAAATGTCCCTGACACCGAAAAAATGATCAACATTACTGCAACTATTACTTTCGCGCCAACCATGATTATGATTGTTTTTATTCGTATCATTTAGAATAGGATCTTCACTTCCACTGGTATTTCCAACAGGACGACCAAGACTGTCCATTGATTTACCTAGCCCACACCTGTGTTCTAACTCCTCGTTAGACAACATTGAATTGAACCACCGTTTTCCCATAGATCCTTCCTGCCCCCTATTTGAAAATACAATAAATGAATAGTCATTCGACGAAAAATCATTTTACTATTTCATTTCCTATCGGAATACGCATATAGATCCAATCACTAGGATTATTAACTAATAACGAGTAACTATTGAACGAAAGAAATGATTTTGTGGGAGTCGGGAGTATCAATTCACTATATATGATGGAACCTTTTCTTCAATTATTATAAATAGAAGATAGGTTTCTCCCATGTTGTGTACAAACTCTCATCGAAAAGATAAATATTTGTTCCCTCCTAGGAAGGATTCATTTTCGTATAATCTCGTATAATAATAAGTTTCTAATGCAACACGGAATGAAAAGGACAATA